GCTGACAAAGCAAGAAGAGTAATTGATCAAATTCGCGGACGTTCCTATGAGGAAACCCTTATGATACTAGAACTCATGCCCTATAAAGCATGTTATCCCATTTTCAAGTTAGTTTATTCTGCAGCAGCAAATGCTAGTTACACTATGGGCTCCGCCGAAGACAATTTAATAATTATTAAAGCTGAAGTTAACGAGGGTACTGTCGTGAAAAAATTAAAACCTCGTGCTCGAGGACGTAGTTATGCGATAAAAAAAGCTACCTGTCATATAACTATTGTAGTGAAAGATATATCTTTAGATATATATGAAGATATATCTTTCTATTCGTTAAAAAAACCTAGATGGAAAAAGACAAGTATGGTAGATCGCGATATATATAATAGTGAGGTAGTATGGGACAAAAAATAAATCCACTTGGTTTCCGACTTGGTATAACCCAAAAGCATCATTCCCTTTGGTTTGCAAAACCAAAAAATTATTCCGAAGACCTACAAGAAGATCAAAAAATAAGAGACTTTATTAAAAATTATATTCAAAAGAATATGAGAATATCCTCTGGAACCGAGGGAATTTCGCATATAGAGATTCAAAAAAGAATCGATTTGATCCAGGTCATAATCTTTATGGGATTCCCAAAGTTATTAATAGAAAGTAGACCGCGAGGGGTCGAAGAATTACAGATGAATCTACAAAAAAAATTTCATTATGTGAACCGAAAACTTAATATTGCTATCACAAGAATTTCAAAACCTTATGGAAACCCTAATATTCTTGCAGAATTTATAGCCGGACAATTAAAGAATCGAGTTTCATTTCGAAAAGCAATGAAAAAGGCTATTGAATTAACTGAACAAGCGGATACAAAAGGAATTCAAGTACAAATTGCAGGGCGTATCGACGGAAAAGAAATCGCCCGTGTCGAATGGATCAGAGAAGGCAGGGTTCCCCTACAAACCATTCGAGCGAAAATAGATTATTGTTCCTATACAGTTCGAACTATCTATGGGGTCTTGGGCATCAAAATTTGGATTTTTATAGACAAGGAAGAGGAATAAGAAAACTTTCATCGTTTTTTCCTTCTATCAACCGATAGAAGGAAAAAGGGGAAACTCATTCATTCTTTTTCCTACCAATCAAACTAATTCTATAGGGTTGAATAAAAATTCAATTGACCTTGTGATATAATTGCTATGCTTAGTGTGTGACTCGTTGGTTTTTTTTTAGGGTTAGGGTTACAAAAGACCGGCCCGATAGTGTGAAAACCAATTCATCACTTCATATTATCTAGATCTAAAGAACCAGTCAAAATATGTTAAATCAGTCATATCTTTGTAGCAACTGAAATAATTAAACGTTACCTTTTTTAAAGCAAAATTACAGAAGAAAGGTGTGGATAAATGGAAGGATGAGAGAAAGAGAGAAAAAGAATATCAATGATATACAATTCCAATATGGAAGGTCTATGAGTCATCTCATAAAAGACAGTGTAATAAAGCATCAATACTAATTGATTCATACATAATGAAATATGAATTTCTTATAGAAGAAAAGAAAAAACTCAAGAGCTTTGAGTCAATAAAGACTAAGAAGGTTGACTCAAGAATAAATTGGATTATGAGCTCCATTGTAGAATTCTGACCTAATCATCTAGTACGAAGTGGTGGAAACGAAGGAACCTGTGAATGCAAAAGATTTTATTTAAATATTAAATAAACGAATCTTAATGATTCACTACTTAGGATGGCGAAATAAACCGGAAATAAATGCATCTATTTTGAAAAGTGACGAACAAGTGCTAGGACTGAAATAGAGATTGCAAGAGTAAATATTCGCCCGCGAAAACCTTCTTTTTTTTTTTGAATTGGTAAACTCGGATAAAAGACAATAAAGATTTATTAGGACGTTAGAAAAAAATAAATTTTTTTCTAAAATAAAAATGTTCTAATAGCTATTCAAATTAATTGAAATTCAATTTGGAATCCTTTTATTCGCGAGGAGCTGGATGAGAAGAAACTCTCACGTCCAGCTCTGTAGTAGAGATGGCATTCCGAAACAACCATCAACTATAACCCCAAAAGAACTAGATTCCGTAAACAACACAGAGGAAGAATGAAGGGAATATCTTATCGAGGTAATCATATTTGTTTCGGTAAATATGCTCTTCAAGCACTTGAACCCGCTTGGATCACATCGAGACAAATCGAAGCAGGTCGCCGGGCAATGACACGAAATGCACGCCGTGGTGGAAAAATATGGGTCCGTCTCTTTCCAGACAAACCAGTTACAGTAAGACCTGCTGAAACGCGTATGGGTTCGGGGAAAGGATCCCCTGAATATTGGGTAGCTGTTGTTAAACCGGGGCGAATACTATATGAAATGGGTGGAGTAACCGAAAATATAGCTAAAAGGGCTATTTTAATAGCAGCATCCAAAATGCCTATACGAACTCAATTTATTATTTCGGGATAAAAATGTAGAACGTAGAGAAATGAGTCTTGGGGATGAAACAAAATCGCCTATTTCTTTTTTAGACTTAGACAAACAATATTTCTTTTATTTTCTTCATCCTTTGCATTGGAAGAATAGATTCAAAAATTTATATGATTCAACCTCAGACCTATTTAAATGTAGCGGATAACAGCGGGGCTCGGAAATTGATGTGTATTCGAATCATAGGAGCTAGTAATCGCCGATATGCTCATATCGGTGACGTTATTGTTGCTGTGATCAAAGAAGCCGTACCAAATATGCCCCTAGAAAAATCAGAAGTAGTCAGAGCTGTAATTGTTCGTACCTGTAAAGAACTTAAACGTGACAGCGGTATGATAATACGATATGATGACAATGCTGCAGTTGTGATTGATCAAGAAGGAAATCCAAAAGGAACTCGCATTTTTGGGGCAATCCCCCGCGAATTGAGACAATTAAATTTTACTAAAATAGTTTCATTAGCTCCCGAAGTATTATAAAATAAAAAAAAAAGAGATCTGAATTTTTGGGGTATTTGAAGGGAAATAGATTAAGAACTAGATTAATTCGTAGCTTGTGTTTTGCGCATATACCTTGAAAAATTTATATTCATAAACCAATAATAAAAAAAAAAGAAAAACATGTTAATTATATCCAATTTTGGGACGACAAAAGTTTTAATTCATCATGGGTAGAGACACTATTGCTGAGATAATAACCTCTATACGAAATGCTGATATGGATAGAAAAAGAGTTGTTCGCATAGCATCTACTAATATTACCGAAAATATTGTTAAAATACTTTTCCGAGAAGGTTTTATCGAAAACGTCAGAAAACATCGAGAAAAAAACAAAAATTTTTTGGTTTTAACCCTGCGACATAGCAGGAATAGGAAAAGACCCTATAGAAATTTTTTAAATTTAAAACGGATCAGCCGACCCGGTCTACGAATCTATTCTAACTCTCAACGAATTCCTAGAATTTTAGGTGGAATGGGTATTGTAATTCTTTCCACTTCTCGGGGTATAATGACAGATCGGGAAGCTCGACTAGAAGGAATCGGCGGAGAAATTTTATGTTATATATGGTAATCCATTTCATATCCAAATGAAATCCGAAACCTCTTCCTATTTGAGAAATAGAAAAAGAAAGGGGGGTGAGTTGTCTAATATCGTTTCTCCTCCATTAGTTGATACCTCAAGGAGGCTTTACCTGGAATGAAAGAACAAAAATGGACTCATGAAGGTTTAATTACTGAATCGCTTCCCAATGGCATGTTCCGGGTTCGGTTAGATAATGAGGATCTGATTCTAGGTTATGTTTCGGGAAAGATCCGACGTAGTTTTATACGGATACTACCCGGGGATAAAGTCAAAATTGAAGTAAGTCGTTATGATTCAAGCAGAGGACGTATAATTTATCGACTCCGAAACAAGGATTCAAAAGATTAGGTGATTTTTATTCAATACGATTCGAGATTCAAAATTCCAAGAAACTTATTTTCTACCAAGAAGTAGATTCAGAATTAAGATAAGGAATGAAAAATATGAAAATAAGAGCTTCCGTTCGTAAAATTTGTGAAAAATGTCGACTAATTCGTAGACGGGGGCGCATTAGAGTAATTTGTTCCAACCCGAGACATAAACAAAGACAAGGATAAAGGGATAATCAGACTCACTAAAGGACTCAGCGTACAAATAAAGAATCTGTTTTGACATGAAATGGATAGATCCATATATTTCTGACTCATATTTATGAGATGATACAATATGGCAAAAGCTATACCGAGAACTGGTTTACGTAGAAATGTACGTATTGGTGCACGTAAAAGTGCACGTAAAATACCAAAGGGAGTTATTCATGTTCAAGCAAGTTTTAATAATACCATTGTCACAGTTACAGATGTACGAGGTCGGGTGGTTTCCTGGTCCTCGGCCGGTACTTGTGGATTCAATGGTACGCGAAGAGGGACACCCTTTGCTGCTCAAACTGCAGCAGCAAATGCTATTCGTACAGTAGTAGATCAGGGTATGCAACGAGCAGAAGTCATGATAAAAGGTCCCGGTCTCGGAAGAGACGCCGCATTACGAGCTATTCGTAGAAGTGGTATCCTATTAACTTTTGTACGGGATGTAACCCCTATGCCACATAATGGCTGTAGACCTCCGAAAAAAAGACGTGTGTAGAAATAAACAGTGAATCAATTTCAAGAGAAACAAGAGAAATAAATAATTCAATCAAAAAAAATATTATTACTATGGTTCGAGAGAAAGTAACAGTATCTACTCGGACACTACAGTGGAAGTGTGTTGAATCAAGAACAGACAGTAAACGTCTTTATTATGGTCGATTTATTCTGGCTCCACTTATGAAAGGACAAGCCGACACAATAGGGATTGCGATGCGAAGAGCTTTGCTTGGAGAAATAGAAGGAACATGTATCACACGTGTAAAATCCGAGAATGTCTCCCACGAATATTCTACTCTAACAGGTATTCAAGAATCGGCCCACGAAATTCTAATGAATTTG